GAAATAAGAAGTTCTGGTCCTGGGGGGATAATATCAACCACTTGACGTCCATCCGGATCTGTTATGGATATTTCATATCCCCCCTTCTTTTCTTTTCGTATGATTTTCCTTACTATACCCGCTGCTGTAGCATTATAAACTGTATTGTTACTCTTGCTCCCGTCAGGATAAATCTGACCCCTTCCCCTGTTCCCGCCTACGTATATAGGATATTTTAAGAAGTGAACATCTTTTTTAGTAGCGGGGTCAGGGGAAAGAATAGGAAAGGAAATTTCACTATATTTCTGACCGGGGACAGGGCCTATCACAAGAATATTTTTTTTATTAGGGCGATAGCTCTGAAAAGACAAATTTCCTATCTTTTCCTTCATCTCGGGAGAAATACGATCGGGGGGGGCTAATTCAAAACCTTCCGGTAAAATAAGAACAGCCCCTACATTCAAACCCCCCCTTTTACCATTAGCAAGAACTTGTTTCAGTTGCATATCATAAGGAATTCGAACAACCGCTTCAAATACAGTATCAGGAAGTACCGCTTGCGGTACCTCAATATCCACGGGCTTGTTAGCTAAATGACAATTGGCACATACAATACGCCCCGTCGCTTCTCGTGGATTTTCATAACCCTGCTGTGCAAAAATGGGATATGCATTTGAAATGGCCGTCTGAGTTATGATATATATCATGAGCGATACGGAAATAGATCGAGTAATCTGTTCCTTTATCCAAGAAAAAGTATTTCTAGTTTCCATGGTTCAACCGTTGATACCAAAATTTATACAATAGGTGGGGTAAGTCACTAATATAGTTCCCTATCCACGATTCTGTTAGTTACTGGAATAATATAGGATTCATCCTGACGATGGGTAAAAATAGAAAGCATAAATTTTCAATGCTTTGTTTATGTACAACTACAAAGTTGCAAACCTTCGAATTGGATTAGATTAATATGAGTGGATCCGTTATCAGTCATTCATTGAATGATAAATAACTACAAGTGACGGAGATACGCGATTTAAATAACGGAAAATCCAATATTTAAAAACTGTATCAAGAATGACTGGAAAAGTGGAAACAAGACCCGATATGATTTGATCATTCTGAACAAATCCAAAATCTTTGTAGACAGAGCCAATCAGTAATTCCCAACCGTGGGGTGAATGGAATCCGATACATAAATCGGTTAATAAAAGAATACAAAAAGCTTTGACTGTGTCGCTTAGGTTATATAGGAATTCCTGGGCCCAAGAGTTAAGAATAACAAGTTCTTCGTTACCCAAAATAGAATAACCACTGAGAATAACAAAACAGATTATGTTTATTGAGAAGTGAAAAATCGTATGGATATGATCTTCGTTGTGTATCTTGATTAATTGGATCGTTTCTTTTTGTATTCCGAGAGGTATAGGAAGCTTGTGTAGACGTGTCTCCGAGTATTCTTCGATCATTTCGTCCAAGACGAGGAGTTCCTCTAATTCTATGAATTTTTCTAGAATACCCCTTTCTTGAATATCATTCAATAAAATTTCGGATTGCCCGGCATTCCACGAATTAGTAACCCAAGATTCCAGACTTTTTTTAAATGAGAGAGAAAGCCACCAAGTAAAAAATACTATAGATACAAGAGGAGTGGATGCTTTCTTTTTTGCCATTTTTTCATCTGTGAATTGTTAATCAACCCACTTCATTCGTCGACTCTATGAGATCGAATCCTTCTTTCACGCATGAGTTCTATACAAGGTACGGGACCTATTAATTTAATCTATTTTATTTGTGCTTTTTTGATTAGTCTTTTAATCTCGAAAGACTGGAGAAATCGACTAAAAATCAATCCATTTCCAACGAAGAAATACTAAAAAAAAAGTTTCCCGATATCTCAATTGCGCAAATTCGAAACAACTGTCTCCTTTCAATGAATGACTGAAAGAAACTTTAAGTAATGAATATTAATCCAATTTTGAGACGAAAGAATCCACAATATCCAATATTAAAAAAAAAAAAAAAATTCCCTGATTGCCTACAGACAGGAATAGTAGAATACTACTAATTGAGGGAAAGATATTGCAATACTCAAAGTAGCAAAACAAGCCAGAAATTTTCTAGTTATCATTATTAATAAATCTAATTGTTATTTTTGTCTTGGTTATTAAGGAAGACAAAAGAAAGGAGAAAATAAAACGCCGAGTGACAAAAATAAAGAATTTCGTTTTGTAATTGTTCCGCCCCGCTTTGGCTCGAAATGACCCTTCTGATGAAACTTCACTTAGGTTATAGGTTATGTTATAGAAAAAAAGAGGATTCTTGCATTTTTTCCTCAAAACACCCATTTCCCTTTTTTTTTTTTTCAAAATACTTCAATTGGTACACGCAAGAAATAGGCCAATTCAGCAGCTTTTTGTTCAATTTCCCGTGGAGTCAAATTCTCATCAGTACGAGTTAAGGGAATGGCCCCCTGGCCCCGGATGTCCATATAAAGGACACGACGGGCATAAATACCCTCTTGAACTTCTATTCTAATGGACTGAATATCTTTTATAAGGAATCGGAGGAATATGCGACGATTTTTTCCAGGAAATCCCCACCGAAAAATGCACACTATGCCTTTCTTTCTATCGAATCGATCATAACCGCTGCCTACATTCCAGGAAATTGTGCACCACAAATAGGAACTAATAAAGAGACCCGCGATCCCGTAGAAAGACATCACGATACCTTGTGGAAAAAAAATGATTTGCTGAGACGGAAAAAAAGATATTAAATTTCTACCAAGATAACAGGAAGTTCCAACCAATAAGAATCCTAATGAACCTAAAAAAAGGATAAAGGCCCAGCAGAAATTACTTATTTTTCGAGACTCCATTATAAGTTCTATCCATATATGTTCTGATCGCCAATTCATACTTGATCCGGTTTTTTTTTATTGGAATTGAGAGAAACCCTCAAATTAATCTGACTTTACCTTTTTTGTTTTGTTTCCGAAGTAACTCTCATCAACTAGCACTAGTTTGATGTGAACCTTTAGGAGTAATTCATCAAATTACTTAGATCTAATCTAAACTAAAAACTCAAAAAATAACATACCCTTCATATGATCCCACTATACATATAGATCCGAGGACTTTTTTTTTCAGCCATCCAGCGATCCTGGTCGATTTGAAAACGGCTAGAATTCATTTACCCATATATTATTATGTTTCTGCAGGTATAAGAGGCCTTTACTTTATGTCTTTATGTTCGGCAGAAATCACATGTTATATCATATTTCGCTAAATAGATATCTGTGTTAGTTATGATGCAAGTCTAAGTTTTTGAAAAAAAAAATAGAAGAGATGGGGTCCATCAGGTCTAAACAATCTTGTTTTCTTGAACATGAAGAGATAAAGAAGCCATTGCAATTGCCGGAAAAACTAGGCCTACTAAAGGCACAAAAAAAGCGGGAAGGTTCATGAATAGGTACCTCGATTTATTGTTCGTACCTGTTATTATTATTTATAAATAAAGATATCTTATAATAATTATAATTAAGAATTTTCATTATTATTTAACTATAACTATATTCAATCCTTAGTATAGATCTAAGTATCTATATATCTATATCTAAGTGAGGATATAGAATAAAAAACGTAGAGCTAAATAAATCAATTTTTTCATCTTTGTATTGTACAATTAGATCTTAGGTCGCCAAACAAAATTCCTATTTCCTTTAATTCCGAATAAACTAACTACTTCTTTGCTACAAATAATTGAACTTAGCCCTCTATTTGGTTTTTATTTTAGTTTTTAGCCAAAGGAAAGAAAGCGTGGAGCTTTAATAACTCAGTCAGAACACTTTTTAAAAAATTACGTGGTACGATTAGGTCGAATGCTCCCTTCTCGAATAAATATTCAGTCTCTTGCACACCTTCGGGTACTATTATCTTCAATGTTTCTTCAATTACTCTTTTACCCGCAAACGCAATGTAAGCATTGGGTTCGGCAATAATGATATCACCCAACATACCAAAACTAGCCGTCACCCCGCCAGTAGTAGGAGATGCAAGGATTGATACATAAAATAACTTTTTATTTGATTGATAATCATATAAAACAGACGATATTTTAGCCATTTGCATCAAGCTCACACTTCCTTCTTGCATGCGCGCCCCCCCGGAAGCACACACTATAATAAGGGGTAGAAATTGGTTGGTAGCGTATTCAATCAAACGGGTGATTTTTTCCCCGACTACGGACCCCATACTGCCCCCTATAAACTCAAAATCCATAACCCCAACTGCTACGGGAATGCCATTTAGTTCGCCTATGCCTGTTTGAACAGCCTCGGGCAATCCCGTCGTTGTTTGATAAGAATCAATACGATCTTTATAAGGTGGTTCGTCCTCTGCATGAAATTCAATGGGATCAAGAGACACCATGTCTTCGTCCATAGGATCCCAAGTATCCGGATCGATCGAAAGATCTAGTCTATCTGAACTATTCATTTTCAAATGCCATTCACAGTGTTCACAAATATACAATTTTGTGTTAAAATATTTCTTATAATTTAATCCATAACAATTATCACATTGAACCCACAAATGCCTATATTTGCTAGAGTCGTCAGTTTCACCGTTATCATTAGAACTATCTTCGATATCATTAGAACTATCTTCAATATCATTAGAACTATCTTCGATATCATTAGAACTATCTTCAATATCATTAGAACTATCTTCGATAAAACTATCTTCTAGAGTTAAATCACTATCTTGCGCATCGAGATCATTAGAACTATCTTCAATATCATTAGAACTATCTTCGATAAAACTATCTTCTAGAGTTAAATCACTATCTTGCGCATCGAGATCATTAGAACTATCTTCAATATCATTAGAACTATCTTCGATATCATTAGAACTATCTTCGATAAAACTATCTTCTAGAGTTAAATCACTATCTTGCGCATCGAGATCATTAGAACTATCTTCAATATCATTAGAACTATCTTCGATATCATTAGAACT